AATAATTGGAATTTTTGTATCCAACTTCTTTATAGTATTATCTATTAGAAATACGTTTTCTAGCATTTGACTCCGTACCACGGAAGGATTTAATTGCACATTTGAAAGATAACCTAGAAAGTCAAGAGAATATTTGCATAATTGCTTTATACGGACCCTTCCTGATTGAGACCATACATAAAAATGATATTGCCATAAATTTATAAAGTAATATTTCCACTTATTCATCAGAAGAGACGTATCTTTTGAAGCGAGAATCCATTTTCCTTGATATCTAACAAAATGTATGAAGGGATCCTTGAACAAGCATAGGGTGTTCTGAAAATCATTCGAAGAGACTTCTACAAGATGTTTGATTTTTTCATAGAAATAGATTCGTTCAAGAAAGGTTGTATAAGATATTGATCGTAAATGATAGGACTGATTACGGAGAAAAAGGAAAATAAATTCGCATTCACATATATGAAAATTATACAGGAAGAAAAAGAATCTTGGATTAAAAATAGAAATGGATTTCTGTGAAGTACTAAGACTCTTCAAATTAAAATACTCGTAGAAAAAAAACCGTAATAAATGCAAAAAAGAGGCATCTTTTAACCAGTAGCGAAAGGCTTGAACCAAGATTTCAAGATGGATGGGATGGGGTATTACTACATCTAACACAGAATTTAAATGTGAGAATTTGTCCTCTAAAAAAGAAAATATTGAATAAATTGATTTTAAATTATGAGATTTTGCTACTTCTTTCCCTTGTTCTTTCCCTTGTAAATAAGACACTACTTGTAGGGAAAATGGAATTTCCACAATGACTGCAAATCCTGCCGATATTATTTGAGAATACAAATGATTATTGTTAGTGTGCCCAAAAAATTGATTTTGTTTCGAATCATTAGCAGAAATAAACAAATGATTCTCTTGATACATTCGAGTAATTAAACGTTTCACAATTAGTGAACTGGATTTATTGTCATAACGCACACTTTCCAACAAAATTGATGATTTATTTCTATTGAAAACATAATCATGAGCAAGCCCATAAATATACTCCCGAAAAATCAGCGGGTATAGGAAGTCATATTGGCGAGATCTATTTAGTTCTAAATAGAGTTGTTGAAATTCCTCCATTTCAAACTCAGTTTGAACCAAAGCAAGGGTGGGGGATCTAATCGGTTATCAAATGATACATAGTGCGATAGAGTCAAATCAAGGTATTATCATAGTAAGAATAAACAAAAATAGATACCTCGAGGATACGTGGATTCGTCAACGGATTCTCTACACTCTCCCTTTTCATTTAATTGATGTATGTTTGTTCTAAGATAAGAAGATGTTTTGAAATCCTTTATTATTTTTTTTTTTCAACCTAATCGCTCTTTTGATTTTGGAAAAAAAATGTTCTCTTTATCAATATACTGCTTCTTTTACACATTCATGCTTAATCCCTAAGAAATAGGGAATAACTAATAGAATAGTTAGGACTCAAAAAAAATCAATAATCCACTCATGAAAAAGGTCTTTACCTCATTAGGCACTAATTTAGTTTTAACAGTTCATTAGATCGGGTAATCATTCAAATCAAATTAAGAAAAGAAGCTCGTTGCTTTTAGTTTTCCCATAATTTGGTCCCTAGGACTCTATCCATTTATTCACTCGACCAAACTTTAAATTCTTTATTGATACGACATGCTATTTTTTCCATGTATTCCTTTCAGGATCAGTCGCGGTCTTAGAAACTCTACCGATGGTATGGACGAATCCCTTTCTTCATAAAAATGTGTAAAAGATGCTAGCCGCACTTAAAAGCCGAGTACTCTACCGTTGAGTTAGCAACCCAAAAAAGAAATAGAATACGGAGATAGAACCGGAATCAAAAATGTGGAATTTCATAACACAATCAAAACATTCAATTAGTAAGAAATTAAATAATTTTCAAATTTCTACTCCATTCTAAGCATTCGTTCAGATCCGCTAAAAATAAAAAAAAAAAAGAACTAGAAAAAGTCAAAATTGATAAAACACTTCTTGTGTTAACCATTTTTATTCATTAAAAAACTTCTTCTATCAAGCAAAAAATCTCATTTCTTGTATCACAACAAATTCAAAGAATCCATAAGTAAAAACCCAATCTCTGCGGCATGAATAAGGATAAATAGAAATGGATTTATTTATCTACGATCGAATTATATTTGTTTGATACATTGTTGTCAATATGATTGTGACTGTTTAATATAAATGGTTATCAAAGAATATAAAAAACTATAAGAATCAAATTCAATAAAAATAAAAAAATAAATTTCAATTTTTTGATTAGTGTGTTTTCTTAGTATTTTATTATAATTATTATAAGAAATAAAATACTAAGAAAATACACTAAATAGAGCAAGGGAGGGGGAGGAAATAATAAAGAAAAATTGATTCAAAGCTCTATATGAGTCATCCACACCCACACCCTCTTTTTTTTTTTATTTTATTAAAAAAAATTGTATTTCATTAATTAAAAAAATTAAAAATGAATGAAATTTTTTTAACTAAAAAAAAATGAAATTCCGTAAACCCCCGCCTTTTTTAAAATGTCATGAACAGTTCCTGTAGGTTGAGCGCCCCTTTCAAGAAAATATAAAATAGCAGGAACATTCAAATGGGTTTGATTATATATCGGATCATAAAAACCCACTTTTCGAAGATCTCTTCCTTCTCTTCGGGATCGAACATCAACTGCAACGATTCGATAAAAGGCTCATTGGGATAGAATAGATGGAATTGAATAATAAATACCCCCCCCAGAAACGTATAAGAAGTTTTCTCCTCGTACGGCTCAAGAAAAAATGATTAGAAGTTAAGTGATATCTATGTGTACACGAAATTAGAATGTCAAATCGATCCATAATCCAGCAAATCCATGGGACATTTAACTCCTTCTTTTTACTCTTTCTTTTTCCTTCTTTCTTATAAGAACTTTCTTATAAAAAAAACATTCGTACTCTCTTAACTCAAGTTGGATAACTCTCAAATAGCTCCAAAAATCCTTAGCTATTTTTTTATTGAGTGGTCTCTAACCCCTTTTTGTTTGTCTTATTTAGAATCTAGTTTGATTCTTTATTCTGATCTGGTGATTGAGACAATTGAAAACGGTATTTCCTTGTTCCAGGATCCTTTAACTTGAATCATTGGGTTTAGACATTACTTCGGAGATCTTTAATCATTTCAAAAAATGGCAGCAACATGCCCCTTTTTTCTCTTTTTTGTGTTTGTGATCTCTTTCTATCAAGGAATCGTATGAACAATTGATTCCCGCATGAGAATCTTTTGATCGAAAGAGCTTTACCAATTCTAACTAGTTTGCTTTTTTTTTTTGAAAATGCTTTGAGTCAGACCCTTTCCATTTATATATCAAAAATAGACTTATGTACGAAGTTGTTCCAACTTATTGATTTGATTTACATTAACTAACCCTAGATCCTTTCCCTTAAAAAAAAAAAAATCAAAATTTTCTACTCGAGCTCCACCCTATACTGTTTATATCCCAACCCAACAAAAATACGGGTTCTGATAGAAAAGAGTAGAAAAGAATGTCGAGCCAAGAGCACCTTCATTTCTATTCATTTCTATATAATAAAAGGTGGTGGTTTGTTTTAATATCCACAGCAAATCGATCGTGTCCTTCAAGTCGCACGTTGCTTTCTACCACATCGTTTCAAACGAAGTTTTACCATAACATAAGATTCCTCCGGTTTTTAATAGGTGTGTAAGTAATTGATTGAATTACGAAATCATGAATAGTCATCGGTTCAGTCAGTACGTAGTAATCTATAGCTCTTCCTAATATCTAATATACTTAAAAACTTATTTGATTCTTCTATATGAATCTATTTATATTATGAATCTATTTATATTATGAAATTTTATGAAATTATGAATAGATTCATATCAAATATGAAAATAATAAAGAAATAGGTAATTTATGATGAAGAAAAAGTCTCAGTAATAATTTAAATTAAATTAACCCTATTTTCTATGAATACAATAAATATCTATTTCTTTTTTATTACAAAAAGAAAAATATAGCAGAAATATTCTCAATTTTAAATAAAAGCAAATAAATAAAAAAACGAATCTTTTTGAATCCGCCTTACGTTGCTTGCATCTTCAAATAAGTCGATAGATATAGATTCGACAATCTAATATTTTTTCAATTCAATCTAAATATCTAAATATTAGAATTGAAAAAATTTCCTATTCGATTTCAATAAAGTTTGATCCATAAATTGGATTTGATCACCATAAGAGAGAGAAATCCAAATCCATATATATTGAATTGAGATTCAAATCGAACCGTCGATGATTTAAATGGGATAGTTAGATAGAAAAAGAAATCCAATTTTTAAAAATTGAATTGGATAAAAAAAAATGGCACTATTAGGTTAGCAATCTCTGTGTATAAACATTCCCTCCTTTTTTTTCGAGACTTCTTTGGCTTGAGGTCCAACTAATCTTTCTCGAAAGTAGAGCGGATGGGAGATATGAATCACACTCACGTCAATTGTTAATAGAATTACAATTATTCATTAGAACCAAACACCAAATAACCTAAGAGGTTCAAAGAAAAAAAACATATTTTCGTATCGTATCTAATTTGATTTTTTATCAAAAAGATTTGGGCTGGGCATAGACAGATGATATCTTTCTTACATTACCGATTAACCCCTATCTACTCTCCCAATTGATTTTTATGGGAATGATGAATCATAAAAGAATGCCCGATTTTTGATCTTATCTTAAAAGGCAGTTAAGAAAGATCCACTTTTTTTCTTTTATCTTTATTCTGATATAGAAAACAAGTATACTCTGGGACGGAAGGATTCGAACCTTCGAATAGCGGGACCAAAACCCGTTGCCTTACCACTTGGCCACGCCCCATTTTAATTTCTATTTAAAACTACTAAAGAGTAATATGGGTATTCCTTTTTCGTCAATTAGAATTCCTAAAATGTATGAAATAGATTAGTTTATTGTTAGGATTTTGACACATCTAGATATAGAATTCAACCGAATTTATTGATCATTATATGGAATTCAATTAAGATATTGTATGAAAGTCTCATTTCTTCAATTCTCTTCTAAAATCAAAATGGAAGGGCTTTTTTGATTAGATGAGTTCAAAGAAATATTTGTTTTTTTTTTTTAATTTAATCAGACTTATTTTCCTTTCTTTATTTTTTCCTTATATAACTTAATCAAAATAATATCCAAGAAAAAAAAATGAATTTGTTATGCTTAATATCTTTAATTTGATCAGTTTTTGTTTTAATTCTACGCCGTTTTCGGATAGTTTTTTATTCGCCAAATTGCCCGAAGCCTATGCTTTTTTGAATCCAATTGTCGATGTTATGCCGGTAATACCTCTTTTCTTTTTTCTCTTAGCCTTTGTTTGGCAAGCCGCTGTAAGTTTTCGGTGAGATCCTTAATACTGTCCTAGAAAAATTCAAGATTTATTCGAGAAAAAAATTCTAACAATTGAGAAAATCAGAGATAAAATTAGATAAGTATCGGTCTGACAGTATGAAGGAACCCTCAATTCAAACTTTGAAATTTTTTGATAGCCGTGATAAATCTGGATTACCCCATTTCCTCATTCCAACCCGTTTTTAATCAAAAAGACTACTTAGACTTGGAGTCCATCACTCACTATAGAAAGACGTTTTTTTGTCATGAAAAGCTCCATTCTTATTGTTATTGCAAATAAATACATTTTTGAAACTTTTTTCTATTTTTACAATTTCTAGAAAGAAATCGCTTCCTTGATTTCTTGGTGTCAAAGTCAACGAGATAGGATATGTGGTCTAAAAATAGGGAATCTATTCTCTCTTTTTTTTTTAATGATCTTGGAGATTGTGTAATGCTTACTCTCAAACTCTTTGTTTACACCGTAGTAATATTCTTTGTTTCGCTCTTCATCTTCGGATTCCTATCTAATGATCCAGGACGTAATCCCGGGCGCGAAGAATAAAACAAAAAAGGTGGGGTTCCTTCATTTAACATTAAACGGTATTAGGATTTGTTTGATTGATTCCACTGTCAAAAATCGAAACGGAAAGAGAGGGGTTCGAACCCTCGGTACGAATAACTCGCACAACGGATTAGCAATCCGACGCTTTAGTCCACTCAGCCATCTCTCCTAATTGAAAAATTATAATGACTATGTTACAGTTCTCAAAAAAGAATGATAATGCTTGAAAAAAAAAAAGCTCTTTTTTTTATTCTTTCTTATTATATATATAGATTTTTCTATTTGAAATAGAAATTTCAATAAATAGATTATTCTATAGATACCACTTTTATCAAAAATTTCATTCCATTTTTTTTTTTTAGAAATATCAAAATATCTTTTTCATATTAAAAAAAAGACGGGCTTTTTTAAGTTCGAATTTCCACAGCTTGGCCTGGTCAGCCCGACCCGGCCGGGCTCTTTTTTTCAAATCCAATCCTTTTTTTTATCTATGATTATCTACGATTCCTAGAATTCCGTAATCTCCTTTGCTTGCTGTAGAAAAAATCTTGGTATTTTTTGAAATCTAAAGTAAAAGAATAATCCGAAGCAGAAAAGGACTATTTCTCTTCCTAATAATATAACAAAAAGGGCATTTCTATTCTTTCTTTTCTGACTTCTTCACTATTTTGATTTATTAATAGCCAAAGAATTTTGGCTAAATAATAAAAAGAAAAAAAAAATCAAGGGTAATGAGGATCCCTCTTTCTAATTTTATCAAGTCTTCTAACGAAAAACGGCAACGCTCTCATTTTCAGGATTTTTTCTCATCCTATCTTGAGGACACCCTATCTTGAGGACACCAGAGTCCCTTGTTCGACAAAGAGTCTGTTTATATACAATAATAATATTGTAGCGGGTATAGTTTAGTGGTAAAAGTGTGATTCGTTCTATTAACCCCGTCAGTAGTTAAGGGGTCTTTCGGTTTGATTTATATTCCGATTAAAAACTTTATTTCTTAAAAGGATTTAATCCTTTACCTCTCAATGAAATATTCGAGGAATAATATACATTCTCGTGATTTGTCTCCAAAAGTCAATTATAAATTGAAAAATTGGATTATGAAATTACGAAACATAATTTTTTTATTGGATAAAAACTTCCAATTGAATAAGTATGAGTAAAGGATCCATGGATAAAGATAGAAAAGTCTATTTCTAATCGTAACTAAATCTTCTTTTTTTTTTTGATAGGATAGATTGAAGCAAAATAGCTATTAAACGATCACTTTAGTTTACTAGAGGCATCGACACCCCTTTTTTTCTTAGCTCGGTGGAAAAAGAACAAACTTTTCCTAAGGATTCTCAAAAATAGAAATAAAGAACGAAGTAACTAGAAAGATTGTTAGAATCCCACCCTTCCCTTCTTTCTAGAAGGATCATCTAGAAAGCAAAACGCATTTTTTTAAATGCAGTCAGGCAGAAAAGCTAACTTAGATGTTATGAACCGAATTT